GATCGAACCAAGCCTCTGCAATTTCAGAATCCCCCTGTCGAATGGCCTGTTCTCCTCGGTCGGAATCGGTGAGTCAATTCCTTTCCTTCGAACCGTACTTGAGAGTTTCCTACCTCATACGGCTCGGCAATTCATTATTTTTTTTGTGTCCCGTCCTAATCCAATCCATCGAAATGAATAAGATTTTTCGTAAATCTATCCCATTTTTTATCGGCTTAACCAGAAGAGATTAATTAATTTACATGAGTTTCAAACTTGAATTTTGATTACTAATCAGTTTTATCTTTTCTCCCACCTTCAGAAGAATGAAACATAGACATCCTCCGCTATCGGTATAATTTTCTGAAAGGTAACTATCTCGGTTTCATATAGAAATTCATATAGAATCTTTGAAAAAGACTTTCCTCCATTAAGAAAGGGCTTACTATCTTTGGGATCTGATGCTACACCGCTGCTTAATACCTTAGTGGATCGACTCTATCACATAAGTTGATTCCTAACTTTTATCTCATATCATGACATAAGTAAGCAGTTCTTATTGTATCGGCCCAAAACCTCGCAAATTGATCTTTACGGTGCTTCCTCTAACAATTTGATCCTTTATCCATAGAATAAAATGGGCATATCTATTTCTTCATATTTCGGCTTATATGAAGTCTCTTTTTTTTCTACAGCTAATAAAAATCGTTGTTTTGTACGATACTTATGTAGAAAGCCCGTTTTTTTTTTATTTGTAGTATTTAGTTTTACTAGCCTATTTTCTCTTTTTTCCTCTTTTCTATAGTGGAGATAGTCGCACGTAATGACAGATCACGGCCATATTATTAAAAGCTTGCGGTAAGAATGGATTTCGTTCGAGTGCTCGGAAATAATATTCCAAAGCTTTCGTATGTTCTCCGTTGCTTGTGTGGATAAGGCCTATGTTATAGAGTATATAACTTCGATCATAGGGATCAATTTCTAGTCGCGTAGCTTCGTAATAATTTTGTAAAGCTTCCGCATAATTTCCTTCGGATTGGGCTGACATCCGTTACGGTCGTTCATTCTATTCAAAGAATCCCCGTTCCAGAACCGTACATGAGATTTTCACCTCATACGGCTCCTCCCTTCTGTGCATAATGATAATAATCCATGAAATCAAAATGAAATATTCTCATTATAAACTGAGAGGGGCTAGCGTTTTTACAAGAAATCTCTAGCCAACCCTACTGCAAGAGGTATTTTCTTAACACCAAGGGCGTTGGTGCTATATAGAAAAGGTAACTCCAACAATTTTTTTGTCCTCAACGCCCCCTATTTTCAGGAATTAGTCACTTCAACGGTCTTCGATGGTTATACGGGTATCCAAAGTACGAACGAGATGGATGTTTGTTGTCCCAACCATTCTTGGTAGTCCCGATCCCGATAAGGAAAGGGGATAATTTATAACAAAGTTTTTGTGTTGTTGATTCCTAGGTGTAGCGCTTCTTCCCCTATGCCGCCCATTGGTACTAGTAGAGTGGGATTGACCTGGAATACAGAACCCATAGGTGTAACCTTTCGCTTAAGACTCGAATCAAAATGAAAGCGTCTGAGGCTGCATCAATCGAGGATACACGACAGAAGGGGTTGTTCCATTTTCAAACTTCACCTTCAACAAGCGTAGGTTTATTTCAATAATAGTTTTCTTTCTATCCCGAATGAATCATATGGCTTTCTCGTAAAACTGAAAATGATAAAGAAATTCAAAAAATCAATCAAAAAATCAAATCGCACCATCTCTGTAATAGGTAAATGCTTCTTTTTCTCCTGAAGTTGTCGGAATTATTCGTAATAAGATATTGGCTACAATTGAAAAGGTCTTATCAATAAAATTTCCATTTATCCGCGATCTAGGCATAGTTAACAATCCATTCGATAATTCTTCGCATTACCTCTCGGGGGAAAAGAATCCCACAAAAAGGGAATTTACAGTACGAAATAACATAAAAACAGACTCATTCTAAAAAAAGATGTGGGCCTTCCCTTCCACTCAAATTGTTCCTTTTTCACAGGAATCAATAGGAGGAAAGGTTTCAATCCGATTGGATGTCAGCCAAACCAATGGAGTAGTATACCAATGAACAGAACTAGTTCTATTTCATCTAAGTGGAAGAATCAAGGAATTTTTCCTACAAATTAGGATACCTGGAGGAGTTAGTTTTGATTGGATTATGATCCAAAGAGGAAAAAGAATCAAATAATCGAATAATCTAATTATGATTTTATGATATGATAAAATATAGAATAACTATTTTGTGTGCATAGCGTGTATACACTATACAATCAAAATGAAAAAATCCCTGGTATGATTCCAGAATTTATAATAGATCCATGAGGTAAAAGTAAGTAGTTCTGAAACTGGAAAGAAAGCTATTTTTTAATTCCTATGGAATCATTTTATAAATATAAACACTGTCTAACTGGAATCATAGTATAAAATATGAATCCATCAGACGATTCGATTCGTTCCAATTCCTTGGTTTAATTTGGTTCGGTATAAATATTATAACCATAACAAAGGCTACTTATTGATAAAACAAAAGATATATATCTTTTGTTTTTAATGTAATGTCTTTTCTTTTAACAATAAAAAAAGATTTTTATCCATCGAACCCCGAAGGAAGATCTTTCTTTGATGAAACGTTTTCTATTTTTTTTTCTATTGTTTTTATAATTGATCAGGCATACCTATACTGCAATAAGATGAAGACTGCAATACTATGAATGACTCGCTATTTACTCGTTTTCTAGGTCATAATCATAAGATTCTTTAGGAGAGATGGCCGAGTGGTTCAAGGCGTAGCATTGGAACTGCTATGTAGGCTTTTGTTTACCGAGGGTTCGAATCCCTCTCTTTCCGTACCTTCCTTCACCTAATTCACGAACATTACTCACCGAAATGTATCAAATAAAATAAGAACAATTACCGGTCACTTACCTTTTTGGATCGAATTTGAAAGATTCGAATTTGCTCTATTTTCCAATTGTGGAAAACTGGGGAAATTCCCTTGGTTGACCCCGGTAAGAGAATGGGGATTTGTTGTTGTTGTTGTTGGAACTTCCATTTTATGGATGGAATTTTTTATATTTTTTGAAAAGGCTTTTTCGCGGACTCCTCGTTCATTTACCCAACCGTCGGTTGGGTAAATGCCTTTCAGTTTTTCGATGATCAAATATTTTATTTATAATTGAATTAATTATTGAATAACCTGCTTTTTTGGCTAAGTTTGCTCATTGCTGGGTTGATAAAGAAGTAAGCGTTTCAACGGGCTCTCCAAAAATCGTTTGGGCTTGATTTCCGGGCATCTTGGCGACGGCACTCTCCACCTCGTAGAGCTGAGGAAATTCTATGTCTCTATAAAATAGAGAATCTATCCATGACTGACAATTATAATCAAACTCACGTAGTAAGTTAAGCAACTCATGTAGTTCTTGATCTACATAGAATCTAAACCAAAATTAGAAATTCGGTTCTAATTTGACGAATGAATGGAATGGGAGATAGTTTATTCTCCTATTCGCGCATACACGCACCATCTGTATCCTGCTGTGTTGGACCCTCATCGCCATCCGTTTCATGTCTTTTGACAATTCCTCTCGTTCTTCTCGGATGCTCTTTTGAGCGAGCCGATCTTCAAGGGGTTCGATCCGGGCTAGGGGGAACCAAGGCTTAGTCCTGGATTGTGGCTCCCCGCGGCCAAAACCTTCGGTGAGAATCCAAACACTAAGCTGATATAACCAAAATAAATCAAAATCCATTTTTCTAATAGATTTCTTTTTTTCAATTTAAGAAAAATGACATTCATTACTATAACGATACGAAATCGTCTAGTAAATTTAGGAGGATACTTCATTGAAACCTCCTAAAATTTGTATTTTTCGATTACTCGATTCTATTTTTGACTTTATGATATATATGATATATCGAATTACGATTTTTGAATTGGAAATTTACATTAATGAAAAATTAGGGCTATACGGACTCGAACCGTAGACCTTCTCGGTAAAACAGATCAAACTTATTATTATCAAAATGATTCGAACTGTTTCAAAGACCCAACGTGCATTTTTTTTTGCATTGGGCTCTTTCATCAACTGATATAAATATCAGCGAGTCCGCCATCCTTTTTCTTAACAGAAAGATAACGAGATGGCTCCGCGTGCTCTGACTCTTTATTTTTATTCAGTAGCAATACCAAAGTGTTTCAAAAAAGAGTTATCTTGACGTAGGTCTGCCTTCGGCCTATATCAACCTAAGTTAAATGGAGTCTCTATCGCTCTGCCCAAAGCATCAAATATGAAACTTCATACACCTTCAAGTTCATAGGACAAAAAGAGATTTTTTTGAGGTACTTATACTCATTATGCCTAGCATTGAATGGACTGAATATTCACCTTATCAATTATCAAATCAATGATGGGTTCTATTTCTTGGCGCCTAAATTGGGACCTCAATTGGACCAACCAACCATTTGTCAGGCTATTGTTCTCTTGTTCCTTCGAATCCATGGAGTAAGACGTCGACTTTTTACTAAGATAAATTCTGTTGATTACATGATGGACTCCTCTGAAAAAACATTGGCGCGCGTGTAAACGAGGTGCTCTACCAACTGAGCTATGGCCCTTGTGTTTGTGATAAATATTTTATCATTATATAAATTCTTGTCAAGGTGAGTATTGCATAATCTGACATGATAGCTCTCTGATCTGTTTCCTGTCAAGGGTATTGCTTAGAAATAAGATTCCATCTATAATCTATCAATGTGACGGGTTCCTTTTTTTTCTTTATGATAATAAATGACCTACTTAACCCAGCGGTTAGAGTATTGCTTTCATACGGCAGGAGTCATTGGTTCAAATCCAATAGTAGGTAGAACTTATTAGATACCGCACAGCCAATGGTATCTAATAAGTATTTCTACCCACCTTCTTTTTTTGATTTATTTTGTATCTTTTCCATACCCTACTACTTCTTATTTTTTCTATTTTTTGAGTTGTTTCTTGTTGCACCAAAATCTGATTACACTTGATTGGATTCAATCGGTAGAATCCAAATAGAATATGGTGTATAATCAAAATTTCTTTTTCTTTATTCTTCTATATTCTATTCGGACGCACCAACAACTAGTTATAAAATTGTATTGATAGCCTCGACTCGCGTCCTAGCTCGTCGGAGAGCTAAATTTGCCTCAATTGTTTGTCTCTTGCCTTCAGCGCTACTTAAATTAGCTTCAGCTATTTCAAGAGTTTGTTGAGCTTCTTGCGGATCAATGTCACTGCCCCTCTCTGCATCATTTACTAAAATGGTTATTTCATTATTGCCTATTCTAGCGAAACCGCCCATCAGAGCTATTGTTAACCATTGGTCGTTAAGACGTATTCTCAAAATTCCTATATCTACAGCCGTGGCAATAGGTGCGTGATTTGGTAATACACCAATTTGGCCGCTATTAGTCGATAAAATTATTTCTTGCACTTCCGAATCCCAAACAATTCGATTAGGGGTCAGTACACATAGATTTAAGGTCATTTCTTCAATTTGCTCTCCACATCTAAGTTCATAGCCTTCGCGGTAGCTTCATCGATATTACCTACCAAATAAAAGGCCTGTTCCGGAAGACCATCTAATTCCCCGGAAAGGATCAGTTGAAAACCCCTAATTGTTTCTGTTAGACCAACATATTTTCCTGGAGAACCGGTAAAAACTTCTGCTACGAAGAAGGGTTGTGATAAGAAACGCTCAATTTTTCGTGCTCTTGCTACGGTTAAACGATCCTCTTCGGACAATTCGTCCAACCCAAGGATAGCTATAATGTCCTGAAGTTCTTTGTAACGTTGTGAAGTTTGCTTAACTTTTTGCGCAGTTTCATAATGTTCCTCACCAACAATTCTAGGTTGGAGCATAGTTGATGTTGAATCTAAAGGATCTACTGCTGGATAGATACCTTTTGCAGCGAGTCCTCTTGATAGTACGGTAGTAGCATCTAAATGCGCAAATGTTGTGGCAGGAGCGGGGTCCGTCAAATCGTCCGCAGGTACATAAACGGCTTGAATAGAAGTTATGGATCCCTCTTTGGTAGAAGTAATTCTTTCTTGCAAAGAACCCATTTCTGTACTAAGAGTGGGTTGATAACCTACAGCGGAAGGCATTCTTCCTAATAAAGCGGATACTTCGGATCCTGCTTGGACGAAACGAAAAATATTGTCGATAAATAGAAGTACGTCCTGTTCATTAACATCCCGGAAATATTCCGCCATGGTTAGGGCAGTCAAGCCAACTCTCATACGAGCTCCCGGCGGTTCATTCATCTGACCATAGACTAGAGCTACTTTTGATTCCGCAATATTTTGTTCATTAATCACCCCAGATTCTTTCATTTCCATGTAAAGATCATTTCCTTCACGAGTGCGTTCGCCCACTCCGCCAAATACGGATACACCTCCATGAGCTTTTGCAATGTTGTTGATCAATTCCATGATGAGTACGGTTTTACCCACTCCGGCCCCCCCGAATAGCCCGATTTTTCCTCCACGACGATAAGGAGCTAAAAGATCCACTACTTTAATCCCCGTTTCAAAAATAGATAATTTTGTATCTAACTGTATAAAGGCAGGCGCAGATCTATGAATAGGAGATGTTGTGCGAGTATCTACAGGACCCAAATTATCAACAGGCTCTCCAAGAACGTTGAAAATTCGTCCGAGAGTCGCCCCACCAACTGGAACACTTAGAGGAGCTCCTGTATCAATCACTTCCATTCCTCTCATCAGACCATCTGTAGCACTCATAGCTACAGCTCTAACTCGATTATTTCCTAATAATTGCTGTACCTCGCAAGTTACATTAATTTGCTGGCCAACCGTATCTTGACCTTTAACTACCAAAGCGTTGTAAATATTAGGCATCTTGCCCGGTGGAAAGGATACATCCAGTACCGGACCAATGATTTGAGCAATACGCCCCAGGTTTTTTTCTTCAAGAGCAGAAACCCCAGGACCCGAAGTAGAAGTAGTAGGATTGATTCTCATAATAATAAAGTATTATATGTCGAAATTTTTTTTGCAAACAAAAATCAAAAAATGTCCGATAGCAAGTAGATCGGTTAATTCAATAAGAAATGGGAATTAGTACTCGATTTCGTTGGTACTATCCAACCGAATCCAATTCAATTGTTTACTCATTCAATGAGTGCATTTTCAAACTTAACCAACCCATTTTTTAAAAAAAAATATATTATTAATATAATATATATCAAAGTAGATGAATAAGAATTAAGAATTATATATGCGGAGATGTTGTATTTCTCTATCATTATAGACAATCCCATTCATATTATCTATGGAATTCGAACCTAAACTCTATTTATGATGTGAACCATTTTTATGACATTGGCCGTTGTTTCTTATTTCATCATTTCTATTTACACTTATTTATTCTTTGAATAAAAAAAGAAATCAAATTTTTTATACCTTTTTGTT